AGCTCCTTACTTCTTTTTATACCGCAAGTGACGAACTATAGCCATTCGCGGTCACCGCTGTCCTACTTGACTTTTTTATTAAACCTCACCCGGAAAGCGAACCCAAGGCAAATCTCGCCCCATCAAGCATTTTCACTCGAGCGGAAACAGCTGACCAAGAGACAAGACTCACCAGACTCCATTGCTCCTAAGGCTTCTAGAGAGTCTGACTAATGGCATACTTTTTCAGTCGAATGCTCCTGGGCAAAAGGAAGATGACATAGACTATGCCTTTTATTCAAAAGAGCCATCACAGCTTATGAAAGAGCAGCTTGGAAATGGCTAATTAGTTTAAGGTACTGACCAACTGAGACGGAGAGAGCCCTTTTTCAGTGTTGTCGGAATAGGACCTTTTGGTGGTTTAAAGGGCATTACATTAGGACTTTAGTCAAGAGAGTACGACTTTGGTTCCAGAGATAGCGATTCGGCTTAGTTCAAATATAACTAAAGAGAACGGGAAAAACTTATCCCAATCCTCGCTCTGGACCAAGGTGCGTAGCCTTTTAACATTCTCTTTCTCTCTTTCTGGCTTAGCCTACCCAGGGAAAAGGCTCCTTCTTATTGATAGCACAGGTGAGAAAGACCCCTAATGGGCAAACTTAACTAATATCCCAGGAATGAGGAATGAAATAACTTCTACTATCTACTCACTCTTGCCACTGAGAGGGGATGAGTGAATACCTGGAAGAGAAAGTTCTCTTATTCCCGGGATCAGGGCATCAACTGCTTAATTTAGAAGTTCATACCCGATAGCAGTAGCCAATGTCGGAAGAGGAGCCGTTGGTGCTTTAGTTCCGCGGCTCTTGCCTGAGACGGAAAGTTGGCAAAGGCTTCAGACGCGGTCTCCCTTTTTGGGCACGCGCCAATCGGTCTTAAAGCCTCGATGTCCGCTAAAGAAGATAGAGATCGAGAGATGTGGCACTCTTCATAATGATTTAGAAAGCCAAGCAATAGCTGTTTTAAAAGGCAAAGGTTGACTTTAATTAGCAGGCTCAAGGTCAATTTATTTTTGAGTTCCCGGCCCAAGTCAAGGCGATGCAATACTCGGGCGATAAGGAAGAAGCAGTCCCAGGCCTTAGGTCCAGACCAGATCTGAGAACTTTCGAGATGTGAATCATAGCCTAGTCTAGTTTCGTACCCAACAGCTAAAAGTGATGTAATATTATACTTTCTAGAGAATCACCCATCAGCCTTCGGATCTGAGTTTCAATTGGCATAACTTTCATTAAATGGATTAGCCTACCATTTTCCTGAGGGCCTAAAGTTTAGATAGAAAAGTCCTCTCTTTCTATTCATAGAGAATCCATCCTCAAACTAGAGTTCAACTCCGTCGTCCGATCTTAAGATGTTAGGTTCTTTTTAAATTCAAGAAAGCATGAAAAAGGAGGAAAGATAGTCATAAAACAGTAGTAAGGTAGCATTTCACCAGCAACCATTGTCACTAGATATGGTAGATCCCTAGCTAAGGGAGACTTCCTCTTTTCACGACGAATTGCACGACTAAGCCCCTTGAGCACTTTAGCAAAGGACTTTCAGAGAGGGTGCGTTATAGGGTGATGGAAGAGCTATCTATAGCTATCGTGTACTTGCTTTCTCTTCTTTCTCTTTCGTTAACAGGTTCTTCTTCCTAGTATGCATGGGTCTCTCTTGTGAGTAGCTCCATCACTATGGAATTTGTTCTTTCAAGAGGCTTTGCCCCTTTCAAAGTAGTGGGGAAGCCGACGATCTGAAATAGCACTCCAACGAGCGTTGAGCTAGATTGGTTATGCCTGTCCTAAAGGCCTATCAGTTCTACCAATCCCCTTCCAGTATGTGGTCGAATCTATTGCAGCTTTCGACTGGGCTGTGGCTTACTAAGACGATAGGCGAGGTGAAAACAATTCCTTACTAAAGGAAGAAGTGAATTGAAGAGTCTAGAAGATGGACTTTTTCTTTCTCGTCTCGTTGTAAGCTTCATCTTCATTCCGGCTTGTGAAAAGAGCTGATCTTTGGCTCGTTCTTGGGGCTTTGATTCGTCAATCCCAAGCCCTATCCAAAGGGAAGGAGTCAGGCGGCTAGCTCCTCGCTCCTGTCGATCGGCCCTCTCTTGTATAGTCTCCAATTCGTATCAAGAGATTTGATGTTCGGGGAAGAGTGAGAAAGGGTAGCTGCTTCTTCTTTCAAAGCCTTTAGAGACTCGTACAAAGAACCATGGCATTGCCTTCCCGGACTCATACTCAAATGCAATCATTCCCTCCCTCACATGCAACAGATTCTAACTAAGACCGGCCATTCTCGGCATCTTCACTAGTAGCCCTTCTTCTTCCCTACAGATCGTTTTCACTCCAGTTTTGTTTGGACTAAACTAATAAGGATGCCTATCTATAAGAAATCCTAAATACAGGAAGAGCTCCCTCCTATGTTTCCAACAACAACTGGCAAAAGAATGATTTTAAAAAGAGGGAACGGGAAAAGCTTCGCTGATGTACTGACCAAGCAAAGATAGATTTTTTCCAGTACGTGCCAATAGAACTCTTATTTCTTACTTTACTCTTCTTGTTTTACGCTCGGGATCCTTCCCTCTCAAATAAATAAGAATTGAAATTATTCTGTAAATCTCCCCAAAAATCATCATCCTCTACTTTTTTTTCTATTTCTTCTATAGGCGTGAAATTAAATATATATTATCGAGGGTTCCTCTCCTCATTCCTCCTTCTCTTTAGCTTTTTATTAAATACCAATAGTGAATCGCTCTAGCGGCTGCTTTTGAGAGCCTTTCTGCTGGTTCCTTGAGGATGCCTTTTTTTCTTCGTTAGCATTTTAAAAAGGCTCAAACCGAATGGTCAAAGGCTGGGAGTCTTGATGGGAATACCGGGGGTTCGTCATTAGTAGTGGGGAAGCCGGCCAATTAACCATGTAGACAGATTTGTAGGTACGGCACGTAGTCTGGGGTACGGATTGACTTACTATTCGATTCGAAGTGGATGACTACCTAGATTAGAATGAGGATTCAATATTTCGTGATAGTTATCATGGGTTGAAAAGGGACGGGCAAATTCCTGTGATTCTTGGTTAGCTGACTAAGAGCGGATGGGGCGGGCAAGGAGAGCGGCATTGCTATAGGTTCGATTCATCAATGTCGGTATCTCAGTCACAGATTGATGTTGTCCTCAAAATACCCCTTGGCGGATTAAGCTTTTTACCTGGAATACCCCCATAATACCCAACTATTTGAGCAAGAGTTGCCGTTTCGTCGAATGCTATTAGGAAAACTTTTCAAAACGTATGTGTGAAAACGAGTATGTGACCATAACTGACACCGTTTTAGGAATAAATTCGTCGGATACACTTCTCTGAGATGGAAGTGGAGTGATTTCAGGAGAGATAACCGGGCTAGAAGCCTCCGAGAAACCTGATGAGGGGATTATCGGGAACTCCTCCTCAGCAAAAATCTTTAGAGAGAAAAAAGGGGTTTGGAGATCAGAGAGAGGAAGTAGGCTTTAGAGAAAAAGTCTCTCTTGTGCCGGTAGTAGGGAAAGCAGCTGAGATAGAGAGAGCAGTTATCCCTTTAAGTCTTTTATGGATTTCGAGTCGGGAATAGAGCTGTGGCTTAGATCCCCTGATCGAGTAATGGGGTTTGTTTTTCTCTCGTTCACGTTGATAGCCCGGGTTCAGTTCAAGCTGCTGCGAAAGAATTTGTCGAAGGGGTGGAACGAGCTTACCTTTTAGAGTCAGGGGAAAGGGCTTTTTTTTATAGAGAGATAGAGAGCAGATTAAGCTTAAGCGGTACCTGATGAACCCACCAGTACTGGTCCCACGCCGGGAAGACCCCTGTTGTTATATTTATAGGTGGCCGATACGTCGATGGGATGCGTATTAGGACAGCATGATGATACGGCCTTAGAATAGAAGTAAGCCTTAAAGAGCGGGCTTTTTTTTATCTGAGTAAGACTCTCCCCTTACCACTTACAACATAGGGGGCTATGAGTCTAGCTTGAAAAGGCATGCCGTTTGTCTGGGCCACGCAGAGACTTAGACACTACATGCTAGCCTACCAAGTCTGGCTTTTGTCCAGGATGGACCCATTGAAGTATCTGTTTGAGAAGCCAGCACTATCAGGAAGGACTGCTCGATGGCAGCTGTTGTTATCAGAGTTCGACATCACTTACGCAGAAATCCATCAAGGCTCGAGCCCCTCCTGCATACTCTAAGCTCCGCCCTCTTCTTCCAACCAATGCTTGCCATGGCCAGTGCTTCCTTGTTCTTATCTCCATAGAAAGCGAACCGCACTTTCCAATCCGGCCTTCTGCCATTCATCAACTTCCTTTCCCCTTCGTCTATTCTCGTACGGTCTTGACGATCCTGGTCCGGGCATTGACTCATTGAGAGCAGACGAAAACTAAGAAGACTTGAGGATAGCACGTGAGATCAACTACTTAGAATACGCTACCATCTGTCTTCGATTATGCTCGTTCTACTTTGAGGGAGAGATCGCTCCTTTAAGGAGACGGGATTCCACTATTATATATGAATATGATCCCACCACTTGAAACTGATTCAACAACGGATTCTTCTTCCAAGAGAAAGAAGAGCAAGAACATCGCTTATTCTGCAGCAACCTTCCTTTATGCCTCTGTCGTCTCGGGCTAAGGCCTGCTGAGACAATAGATAGTCAGGCAGGTGGCCTAGCCCTAGCTAAGAGAGATTCTTTAACCACGAAAGCATCATTTAACCGGCTTTTCACTCCTCCCCCACTTCTTACCTACTCCAGTCTCTCTAAGATTCCATGAAATAGCATAAAGCAGAATCTTAATCCTAATCAGACTGACCAAGAGCAATCGCAGCTGAGTCAACTCTATCCATTCTTGTTCCAAGCTAAAAGCTTCTTGCCGGCCACGCAATTTCTCTTATATACACGCAATTCCGTGTGCTTACCCTGACCCCCTCCTTCTGGAATCCCCCCTTTTCTTTATCCTTCTTTA